AGGTTCAGGATTGATCTTTGATAAGAGGCCAGACCGCACCAGTATCAATCCATTTTATTCTATTTCTTCCAAGGCAGGGATTCAACAATCACTTAGCCAAAATCAAGTAACTATTCGTACGTTGTTGAAGAGGAATAAGGAATGCCAGTCTTTTATAATTTTGTCAGCATCTAATTGTTTTCAAATGGGTCCATTCAACGATGTAAAATATTACAATGATGTAATAAAAAAAGAATCAATGAAAAGAGATAGTCTAATTCCAATTAGGAATTCCTTGGGACCTTTAGGATTAGGAAGAACCCCTCAAATTGCGCATTTTTATTCATTTTACCATTTAATAACTTATAATCAGATCTCGGGAACTAAATATTTACAACTTGACAATTTCAAACAGACTTTTCAAGTGCTTAAATATTATTTAATGGATGAAAATGGTAGGGTTTCTATTTATAATAATCCCGATCCGCGCGGTAACATCGTTTTGAATCCATTCAATTTGAATTGGAATTTTCTCCATCATAATTATTGTGAAGAAGCGTCTAGAATAATTAGCCTTGGGCAGTTTATTTGTGAAAATTTATGTATATCCAAAAACGGACCGCACTTAAAATCGGGTCAAGTTCTAATTGTTCAAATTGACTCTGTAGTAATAAGATCGGCTAAAGCTTATTTGGCCACTCCGGGAGCAACCGTTCATGGCCATTATGGAGAAATCCTTTACAAAGGAGATACATTAGTTACATTTATATATGAAAAATCGAGATCTAGGGATATAACGCAAGGTCTTCCAAAAGTGGAACAAGTGTTAGAAGTGCGTTCGATTGATTCAATATCGATGAACCTAGAAAAGAGAATGGAGGGTTGGAACAAGAGTATAACAAAAATTATTGGAATTCCTTGGAGATTCTTGATTGGTGCTGAGCTAACTATAGTGCAAGGGCGTATCTCTTTGGTTAATAAGATCCAAAAAGTTTATAGATCTCAGGGGGTGCAGATTCATAATCGACATATAGAAATTATTGTGCGTCAAATAACATCAAAAGTGTTGGTTTCAGAAGAGGGAATGTCTAATGTTTTTTCACCCGGAGAACTGATTGAATTGTTGCGGGCGGAACGAACAGGGCGCGCTTTGGAAGAAGCGATCTGTTACCGAGCTATCTTATTGGGAATAACGAAAGCATCTCTAAATACTCAAAGTTTTATATCCGAAGCAAGTTTTCAAGAAACTGCTCGAGTTTTAGCAAAAGCCGCTCTCCGGGGTCGTATCGATTGGTTGAAAGGTCTGAAAGAGAACGTTGTTCTAGGGGGGATGATACCCGTTGGTACGGGATTCAACGGATTAGTGCAACGTTCAAGGCAACATACCAACATTCCTTTGGAAACCAAAAACAATAAACTATTCGAGGCAGAAATGCGAGATATTTTGTTCCACCACAGAGAATTATTTGATTTTTTCATTTCAAGGAATTTACACGATACACTGAGACAATCATTTCGAGGGTTGAATGATTCCTAAGAGCGGATTCACCCCCTTTATTTTTAGCTATTTGTATTTGCGGTCATTTTTTTATTTTTTATTTTTATTTGGTATATAGTAATAAAGATAATAAAATAACAAATAGAATAGAAAGAAATTAATATTAATGGTTTGAATCGTGTATCAATGGCCAATATCCGTTAGAGGTAGAAACGAAGGTTCCATCGGAACAATTATTTATTTCTATTTCAGGGCACCCCGTCTCTCTTTTTTTTAATAAAAAGAAAGGAGGTGCGGATAAATAAATGACAAGAAGATATTGGAACATCCATTTGGAAGAAATGATGGAAGCAGGAGTTCATTTTGGTCATGGTACTAGTAAATGGAATCCTAGAATGGAACCTTATATCTCTTCAAAGCGTAAAGGTATTCATATTATAAATCTTATTAGAACTGCCCGTTTTTTATCAGAAGCTTGTGATTTAGTTTTTGATACAGCAAGTAGGGGAAAGCAATTCTTAATTGTTGGTACCAAAAATAAAGCAGCCGATTCAGTAGCACGGGCTGCAATAAGGGCCCGTTGTCATTATGTTAATAAAAAATGGCTAGGCGGTATGTTAACGAATTGGTATACTACGGAAACGATACTTCATAAGTTCAGGGACTTGAGAACGGAACAAAAGATGGGGAGACTCAATCGTCTTCCGAAAAGAGATTCAGCTATGTTGAAGAGACAATTATCTCACTTGCAAACATATCTGGGCGGGATCAAATATATGACTGGATTACCCGATATTGTAATAATCGTTGATCAGCAAGAAGAATATATGGCTCTTCGAGAATGTATGATTTTGGGAATTCCAACGATTTGTTTAATCGATACAAATTGTGACCCAGGTCTCGCTGATATTTCGATCCCAGCAAATGATGACGCGATAGCTTCAATCCGATTAATTCTTAACAAATTAGTATTTGCAATTTGTGAGGGTCGTTCTAGTTATATACGAAATCCTTGATTCATATTAATAATGAATAATAAAATAAAAAAATTATTTTGGGAACTCCATAGATTTATGAAATCGGTTATGCTTCCTAAAAGAGATACAAGTAACTAGGGATATTATGTAATTAATTGGTATACAAATATATATAAGTCAACTAGGCAAGTCGAAAAAAGAGAAGGTTGAATCAAAATAATTCTTTTTAAAGTTCTATTTTTTTCAGAGGGCAATATGAATGTTCTATTATGTTATATCAACACACTAAAAGGCTTATACGATATATCCGGTGTGGAAGTCGGCCAACATTTCTATTGGAAAATAGGAGGTTTTCAAGTCCATGCCCAAGTAATTATTACTTCTTGGGTTGTAATTGCTATCTTATTAGGTTCAGCCATTATAGCTGTTCGTAATCCACAAACCATTCCTACTGACAGTCAGAATTTCTTCGAATATGTTCTTGAATTCATTCGAGATGTGAGCAAAACTCAGATTGGCGAAGAATACGGTCCATGGGTTCCCTTTATTGGAACTTTGTTTCTATTTATTTTTGTTTCGAATTGGTCGGGTGCTCTTTTACCTTGGAAAATCATACAGTTACCTCATGGGGAATTAGCCGCGCCTACAAATGATATAAATACTACTGTTGCTTTAGCTTTACTCACGTCAGTAGCATATTTCTATGCGGGTCTTAGTAAAAAAGGATTAGGTTATTTTGGTAAATACATTCAACCAACTCCAATCCTTTTACCCATTAATATTTTAGAAGATTTCACAAAACCCCTATCACTTAGTTTTCGACTTTTCGGAAATATATTAGCTGATGAATTAGTAGTTCTTGTTCTTGTTTCTTTAGTACCTTCAGTGGTTCCTATACCCGTCATGTTACTTGGATTATTTACAAGCGGTATTCAAGCTCTTATTTTTGCAACTTTAGCTGCGGCTTATATAGGCGAATCCATGGAGGGTCATCATTGACTAGTTTTCGAAATAGTCTTTTTTTGGTTTAAGCCTTACGCAATATATGTGCGTATCAAGGTAATCTGCTTAAGGAGCATAATATATAAAAATAAATAGATAAATTATATAAATATAAACTATATAAAGTATAGAAGTAATAGTCAAAAATAAGATATTAGCGGTATTAGGGAATTGCAACAAACAAAAGGGGAAGTAAAAAAAAGGAAAGAGATCGAAAAGATCTTTTTCCTAAAATTCCAGTTCGGTCTATTTATCCCCCCCCCAATGAATACTATCTTTATATTGTTTTGTTCATTTAATTCCAATATCCAATATTATTAGATATTAGTAATCATAATCTGAATAATAATTAGGATTGTAATACTTATAGTATTATAGTGTGCTATTTTAAAAAAGATGCTATTGTTATATAGAAGAATTCCCATTCAAGTTGATTTCATCCAATTAAACGGTTGACCAAAAGAGAATTTTAATAAATAATAAATTACCTGAACTTAGATCAATCAAATACTTCTATTTCGATGCAACGATTCGATCTAACGAATTTGTCCATGTAGATTGATTGTACCTGCGTCGGCGAGTAAAAAAGAAAAAATAAAGATTTACAAAAAACTTCAAATTTATAAAAAAAAATGGATTGGTTAGGGGGGGCCGAACTAGATGTATGTACTCTAATTAGTATAAGACAACTCTTGTGAATGTTTCGAAGAATGATTCTATAATCCGATTGAATGTAAGATATGAATGGTTGATTTACGTTATCCAAGAAACACATGTATATGTAATATTAGATATTAATTAGTTATATATGTAATATCTAAGCGGCTCTATTACTGTGAATTTAGATAGGAATTCCAATGGAATCCCCTCCATTTCCTTTGTAGTTGTGAATTGAATATTAAATGAATAAAATAAAGTGACTATTGAATAAAGAGATTCAATCAAGAAAATAAGAAAAAACGAAAAATTCAAAAAGAATGGTATGGATTCAAAAAAATTCTGTGAATAAAAACTAAAAAAGAAATATCGAAGCCGTTCTGATAATTCAATAATAATATTATTACTTCAATTCCGAGTTCTTATTTCCTTCGACTGTATAGATCTTAGCGATGGAATAATTAAGTCATAATTTATTGGTTGATCGTATCATTAACTATTTACTTATTTTGGTGTGAGGAACTTATCATGAATCCACTGATTTCTGCCGCTTCCGTTATTGCTGCTGGGTTGGCCGTCGGGCTTGCTTCTATTGGACCTGGGGTTGGTCAAGGTACTGCTGCGGGCCAAGCTGTAGAAGGGATCGCGAGACAGCCCGAGGCGGAGGGAAAAATACGAGGTACTTTATTGCTTAGTCTGGCTTTTATGGAAGCTTTAACAATTTATGGACTGGTTGTAGCGTTAGCACTTTTATTTGCGAATCCCTTTGTTTAATCCGAAAAAAAAAAATACGTATTTTTTATTAGTTTATTTCCTTGGACTTACTGCTTTTTTTGAATTAGATTAGGATTTCACTCCTCCAATTATTTGGTGGGACACTAACCCAT